GAGATTTGATCCCTTGTCCGCTCTTTCCAGTATTTTACGTACCACAGAAATGAGATTTAGCGAATCTATATCAAAGAAAGTTCTAACCTTTGGACTAAGGGTATGTGTTGTTATTTGATTTGATACATTGCGGTGAGTAATATTGGTAAATTAGTTAAAGTTGCGGAAAGAGAGGGATTCGAACCCTCGGTAAACAAAAGCCTACATAGCAGTTCCAATGCTACGCCTTGAACCACTCGGCCATCTCTCCTCCATAATGATTATGTCCCAGCAACCGAGTGAATAGAGAGTCATTCATACTCAAATCTCAGATAGTTATGGGCAATCAATAAAAAAAAAAATTCATTATCATTAAATAAAGACCTTTCCTTCGAGTCTAGTGGATAGTGTATACCCGGTTGGTCATTAAATAAAGACCTTTCCTTCGAGTCTAGTGGATAGTGTATACCCGGTTGGTATGCACACAACACAAAATGGACGGTTATTCTAATTCTATTTTCATCATAGAATGATTATTTGATTCTTTTTCCTTGTTTGATCATAATTCAATCAAAACTTCTTTTCTTGAATTAGCTTAATCTCTAGGACAAATTCTTTGATTCTTCAAGTTCGCTGGAATCGGAATAGTTTCCTTCATTCTTATACTACTACATTTATATGAAATCAAACCGGATTCAAATATTTCTTATTATTGATTCCTGCCCAAAAGAACGAATTTGAGTAAAAGATCATATCTTTTTTTTTATTTAATTAATGGTTTTTTTAATGAATCTTTTTTTATGTTATTTCGTACTGTGCAATTCCTCTGTTTGTGGGATCGTTTTCTCATGAGAGGTAATTAAAAGAATTATAGAATGGATTGCTATCTATGCCTAGATCGAGAATAAATGGAAATTTTATTGATAAGACCTTTTCAATTGTAGCCAATATCTTATTACGAATAATTCCGACAACTTCAGGAGAAAAAGAGGCATTTACCTATTACAGAGATGGTGCGATTTGATTATTATTTTACTTATCTTTTCTATTTTATTTATCGCCTCCAGTCTTAGAAGAAAGACACCAGATTCGGGATATAAAATAAAAGAAAGTTTTTGAAAAAAAAATCTACGCTTTTTGAAGGTGAAGTTTGTAAAAAAAAACAATTCCTTCTGTCGTGTATCCCCGATTAATGCAGCCTCAGATGCTTCAATTGTTGATTCTAGTATTGAGCGAAAGGTTACATCTATTATGGGTTATTTATTGCAGGTCAACCCTGCTCCATTAGTACCAATAGGCGGCATAGAGGAAGAAGCACTACGCCTAGGAATCAACAACACAAAAACTTTGTTATAAAATTATCTCCTTTCCTTATCGAGATCGGAACTAAGAAGAATGGTTGGGCCAACAAACATCCATCTCGTTCGTATTTTGGATACCCGTATAACCATCGAAGACTGTTGAAGTGACGAATTCCTGGAAATTAAGGGGCGTGAGGGACAAATAAATTGTTGAAGTTAGCGTTTTTTTTTATCTAGTATCAACACGTTTGATGTTAAGAAAAGATCTTTTGCAGGAAGGTTGGCTAGAGATTTCGTGTAAAAACACTAGCCCCGTTCAGTCAATAAGGAGAATATTTCAATTTTTTTTTATTCCATGTAATATTCTCATTATGCACATAAAGGAGGAGCCGTATGAGGTGAAAATCTCACGTACGGTTCTGGAACGGAGATTCTTTGAATCGAACAACGACCGTAACGGATGTCGGCTCAATCCGAAGGAAATTATGCCGAAGCTTTACAGAATTATTATGAAGCTATGCGACTAGAAATTGATCCCTATGATCGAAGCTATATACTCTATAACATAGGCCTTATTCACACAAGTAACGGAGAACATACGAAAGCATTGGAATATTATTTTCGGGCACTAGAACGAAACCCGTTCTTACCACAAGCTTTTAATAATATGGCTGTGATCTGTCATTACGTGCGACTATCTCCACTATAGAAATAAAAAAGGAAAGAGAAAAAAGTGAATCCGCTAATATAAATACTAGAAAAAAGGGCTTTCTACATATGCATCGTCCAAAAAACGATTTTTATCAGCTGTAGTAAAGAAAGGAACTTCATAGAAGTCGAAGTATGAAGAAATAGATATGCCTAGATACTTTATTCTATGGATAAAGGATCTAATTGATAGACAAAGCACCGTAAAGATCAATTAGTGAGGTTTTGGGCCGATACAATAAGAACTGCTTACTTACTTATATTATGATATAAGATAAAAGTTAGGAATCCACTTATGTAATAAAGTGGATCCCCTAAGGGATTGAGCAGCGGTGTAGCATCAGATCCCAAAGATAGTAAGTCTTTTTTTCTTTATTATGAAAAAAGTCTTTTTCGAAAATTCTATATTTATTTCTCTATGAAACCGAGATAGTTAACTTTCAGAAAATTTGAGCGAGAGTGGAAATACTTATGCTTTATTCTTTTGAAGGTGGGAGATAAGATAAAACTAA